TTCTGATCCTTCGAGAAAAAGATTCATTCTCCTCATAAAAAAGAGGAGGTAGAACCAATAAAGATTTCTTTTTCGATTCATCTCTGGAGTTGAATACCTCATTCAAGAATCTTTTTTGATCCAACCCGTAGGAATCAATAGAAAAGGCAAATCCCCTATGAAACACCAGATCCGGCTCGGTTATTGATAGAGTGAATAGATCCGCCATTTCTGGGAATCTCTCTTCTGATTCAAAAAAATCGTGGCGTAACGCGTATCCCCCTTTGTTCCGGTCATGGAATAGATGAAAGAAATCAAAGAATGGATTTTTGTTCAAGAATGAAATCTTATTGGAACTGTCCATATCCGGTTCATCCTTCGGAACCAGATCCGGGATGTGATATGGTTCCGAAGGATGGATTGAGACGGTATCTTGTAAATACGTAATTATCTTGAATATATCAACCATTTCTTTATTTTCCGCTCGCCTGGAAGGGACAAAAGAAACATCTTGTTTTTTCTTCAACAATTTATGATCTCTAGTGGACCTCTCAGTAGGATTCGAACCCAGATGAAGTTCTGACCATCTGTCAGAGAAAAAAGAACGAATTGATCTTGTAGGATTCCCAAGAAATTCTTCGATTTCTTCCGGAAGCAGATGATTCTTCATCCGCTTCTCAGGTTCCGTGAATAGCCAGGACATGGAGGAAGATCCAAAAAGGCATTTCGGGAATCGATCTGATTCTATCTCTGTTCGTTCCGTTTGAAGAAAGGAAGGATCCCAAAGAATCGATCTCTCTTTTAGTTGCTGAATCTCTGTTTGATCGATCAATGTGTGATATTCTGAATTCTCATTTCTAACGGAATCGAAATGATCTCTGGATTGATCAGAAGAAGATCCTTTCCATTGGCTAGAATCCGTTACTTGAACGAAAATAGATCTTGTGGAATCATATTGAATATTTGACAATACATCCCGTACCTTGCTAAAAAACCGATCCTTGTTTACCAACCACACATTGTCTAACCAAATCCAATTCTCTCTCGAGACGTTCCTCAAAAAATCCGATTCGTGCTGATTCTTCCCCCAACTAACGAAGAGATCTTGGCGGAATTGCCACATATGAAATTGAGCACAATTTTGCAAAGAAATACCCCACTTGTTTCTCGAGAAGAGATGGGAAACATGCTCAATATCATTGGATTGCATAGTTGCCCCAGCTCCTTGTTGTTTGAATAAACTCTCCCCCTGAATTGGTCTTTTTTCACGAAAAGCAGACATGAGATAACAAATCAAGTCTTTCCCTAAGATTTCGAATAGCTGTCCCGAATTCAAGTTGATTATGTTTCGTTTCTTCCTCGGAGAAAGACGATCAAACAATTCCCAATCATGGTCCTTGCGGATCGGATCATCCGTATAGGATAAAAAAAGAAACTCCAGATATTTGCTATCCTTCTCTTTGAATGAGATCTCAATTCCAGCTACGGTTTCATTAGATATCTGACAACTAGAATCCCTCTTTTTTCCGATCCGGTTCCTCCACCACCGCGAACCCCGGTTAGATTCAGGCATGATACGCTTTTTCTTTATTGGGATAACCCAAGTACTCTCTTGCGGATCCATGAAACAACTCTCAGAAATCTTTTTCCCTTTTGGAAGATACAGGAGCGAAACAATCAACCTATTTATATTGGAAGACCAAAAAGATTCTTCCAATGTCTCCTTTCTGGGTCCAATGGAATTCATAGGTATAGGAAGAAGCCCCATCAAATAGAGATTTTTTCTTTCGACCATCTTTCGATTGTTAATACGAGATATAAGGACCACTACTACAAGCAGTACTACACCTTTGATCGTGAAATATCGATTGCTTGTTGCACCCTGTGAATCACGTGAAAGTAGGATACTCCAAATTCGGGGGTCAAAGAGTTTCATAAAACGTTCTTGGTGGAAAAAAATGTGAGTGAAAGATCCCACTGAATCGAATTTGATCCATGAATCTAAGAAATAGTGAGAATTCTTGATCTCTCTCAATATCTCTCTCAATTCGAATATCCAGGATTTGAATTGATGTCGTTTCATTGATTCCTCCTAAAGATTTCATTTCAATTGGATTTTGGTTATTCACGATGTACGATGATCCCTGTTAAGCATCCATGGCTGAATGGTTAAAGCGCCCAACTCATAATTGGCAAATTCGTAGGTTCAATTCCTGCTGGATGCACGCCAATGGGAACATTCAATAAGTCTATTGGAATTGGCTCTGTATCAATGGAATCTCATCATCCATACATAGCGAATCGGTATGGTATATTCATACCATAACATATGAACAGTAAGAACTAGAATTCTTATCGATACTGGAACTCATAGGGAAGAAAATGGATTTATGGATGGAATCAAATATGCAGTATTTACAGAAAAGAGTATTCGGTTATTGGGGAACAATCAATATACTTCTAATGTCGAATCAGGATCAACTAGGACAGAAATAAAGCATTGGGTCGAACTCTTCTTTGGTGTCAAGGTAATAGCTATGAATAGTCATCGACTCCCGGGAAAGGGTAGAAGGATGGGACATACAATGCATTACAGACGCATGATCATTACGCTTCAACCGGGTTATTCTATTCCACCTCTTATAGAGAAAAGAACTTAAAGCAAAAGACTTAATAACACGGCAATACATTTATACAAAACTTCTACCCCGAGCACACGCAATGGAGCCGTAGACAGTCAAGTGAAATCCAATCCACGAAATAATTTGATCTATGGACAGCATCGTTGTGGTAAAGGTCGTAATGCCAGAGGGATCATTACCGCAGGGCATAGAGGGGGAGGTCATAAGCGTCTATACCGTAAAATCGACTTTCGACGGAATGAAAAAGAGATATCTGGTAGAATCGTAACCATAGAATATGACCCTAATCGAAATGCATACATTTGTCTCATACACTATGGGGATGGTGAGAAGAGATATATTTTACATCCCAGAGGGGCTATAATTGGAGATACCATTGTTTCTGGTACAGAAGTTCCTATATCAATGGGAAATGCCCTACCTTTGAGTGCGGTTTGAACTATTGATTTACGTAATTGGAAGTAACCAATTAGGTTTACGACGAAACCTAGAAATCGATCACTGATCCAATTGGAGTACCTCTACGGGATAGACCTCAACAGAAAACTGTTGAGTAACGGCAGCAAGTGATTGAGTTCAGTAGTTCCTCATAGAAAATTATTGACTCTAGAGATATGGTAATATGGAGAAGACAAAATTGTTTGAAGCGCGCACAGAACCGGAAGCGCCCCTTGTTTCAAAGAGAGGAGGACGGGTTATTCACATTTCATTTGATGGTCAGAGGCGAATTGAAAGCTAAGCAGTGGTAATTAGAAAGACCCCCCGGGGAAAAATAGAGATGTCTCCTACGTTACCCGTAATATGTGGAAGCATCGACGTAATTTCATAGAGTCATCCGGTCTGAATGCTACATGAAGAACATAAGCCAGATGACGGAACGGGGAGACCTAGGATGTAGAAGATCATAACATGAGTGATTCGGCAGATTTGGATTCCTATATATCCACTATATCCACTCATGTGGTACTTCATCATACGATTCATATAAGATCCATCTGTCTAGATATCATCATATACATCTAGAAAGCCGTATGCTTTGGAAGAAGCTTGTACAGTTTGGGAAGGGGTTTTGATTGAGAAAAAAGAAGAATCTACTTCAACCGATATGCCCTTAGGCACGGCCATACATAACATAGAAATCACACTTGGAAAGGGTGGACAATTAGCTAGAGCAGCAGGCGCTGTAGCGAAACTGATTGCAAAAGAGGGCAAATCGGCCACATTAAGATTACCATCTGGGGAGGTCCGTTTGATATCCAAAAACTGCTTAGCAACAGTCGGACAAGTGGGTAATGTTGGGGTGAACCAAAAGAGTTTGGGTAGAGCCGGATCTAAGTGTTGGCTAGGTAAGCGTCCTGTAGTAAGAGGAGTAGCTATGAACCCTGTAGACCATCCCCATGGGGGCGGTGAAGGGAGAGCCCCAATTGGTAGAAAAAAACCCACAACCCCTTGGGGTTATCCTGCGCTTGGAAGAAGAAGTAGGAAAAGGAACAAATATAGTGATAGTTTTATTCTTCGTCGCCGTAAATAGGAACATTGAAGATCGAATTTTTGGAATTGGAAATAATGTGATGGGCGAACGACGGGAATTGAACCCGCGCATGGTGGATTCACAATCCACTGCCTTGATCCACTTGGCTACATCCGCCCCTTCCCTTATCTAGCTAAAGGATTTTCTCTTTTTTCCATTCATCATTATACTTCAGATTAAGATCGAGATATTGGACATAGAATGCCAATTTAAAAAATGGAAAAAAAAGGAGTAATCAGCCGTGACACGTTCACTAAAAAAAAATCCTTTTGTAGCTAATCATTTATCGGGAAGAATTGAAAAACTCAACAGGAGGGAGGAGAAAGAAATCATAGTGACTTGGTCTCGGGCATCTACCATTATACCCACAATGATTGGCCATACAATCGCTATTCATAATGGAAAGGAACATTTACCTATTTATATCACAGATCGTATGGTCGGTCACAAATTGGGAGAATTCGCACCTACTCTCACTTTCGTGAGACACGCTAGAAACGATAATAAATCTCGTCGTTAGTCGTTCTACTAAGTATTCATGTGAAAAGCCTTATCTTAATATCTTAAGAGTATTTAGACTTAAGAGTCTTTATCTTATAGTAAGAGTATAGGTATATTTCTTTCAGTATACTAATACTAATAAGACTTAGACTTTTCTGACTTATCTTATACTATACTTCACCTAGGCACTTATCATTCATTTCATTCATTGGCGGGGGAGAACTTTTATGATAAATATGAGAAAGAACGAAAATTCGGATAGAGAAGCAAAAGTTTTAGCTCAACATATATGTATGTCTGTTTTCAAAGCACGAAGAGTAATTGATCAGATTCGCGGACGCTCTTAT